ACTGTACATTGCTAACATCAAGAAATGGAATAATCGGGAATCTCTCGTAACTGGCCGACCCGCTAAAGTAGCTAAAGTAGTGATAAATCCCGTCAGTAAAATAGGTCCTATAGAAAGTCCATCTATTCCTAATCTCCAATCAAAATCAAAAAAATGGATCCATTTATAATCCTCCGCCAATTGGATTAATGGATCATCCAATTGGAAATGATAACCGAATGCGTAGGTTGTTAGAAGGAGTTCAAAAATGCATATACATATAGTATACCACCTTATTATCTTATTTCCTCTATGAGGGAAAAAGAAAATGAAGGAACCCGCGAATATCGGCAAAACTACAATTATTGTTAACCAAGGAAAATCATTCGTGGTAAAGACAAGATACACTTGGACAAGAAAAACCCGTACTCGAAACAAAAAAATTATATTTTATTTTGAGCACGGGTTTTGGCGGTAAAAAAAATCAAATGGATTCGCGTGGAGTTTTATGGAACATATCAATAAGCTAGACCCATGCTGCGAGTTGTTTCATGCCATAAATAAACTCGAACACTCAAGAAATCCGTTGGACAGGCAGATTCACATCTCTTACAACCGACACAGTCTTCTGTTCTTGGAGCCGAAGCAATTTGTTTAGCTTTACATCCGTCCCAAGGTATCATTTCTAATACATCCGTGGGGCAGGCTCGGACACATTGAGTACACCCTATACATGTATCATAAATCTTTACTGAGTGTGACATTGGATCTATAAATTTTTGAACGTCATAAATTTTCGATCTAGTAAACTTGGAAAATCCATCATATATTTAGACACCAGATGAATCAATGATTTACCAGAATTTTTCTAATCAATGTATTTCTGGAGCGGATCGTGAGAAGGAGCCAAGATACTTTGATTTCTTACGTTTTCGCAAACATAATTATACATTACATATCATACAAACGCATTTTATATTGATGAATAGGATAATTTCTCTATTTGATGAATATTCTCATTTCTATAATTAAGACTACTTATTCAACAAATTTGATTGGTTGATACGAGTCGATTTTCTGTTACGATAAATTGACGAAACAATTGCTGGTCCAATAGCTGCTTCAGCGGCTGCAATAGCTATAACAAAAATAGAGAAAATGTCTCCTGTTAATTGGCGACTATCAAAAAAATCAGAAAATGTTACGAAATTTATATTAACTGCATTCAATATAAGTTCAAGACACATAAGGGCTCTAACCATATTTCGACTCGTGATCAATCCATAGATACCAATAGAAAATAAATAGGCACTCAAAACAAGTACATGTTCGAGCATCATTGACCAACTCCTTATCCATCTCGATGCATTTCATTTCAATATGAACAACAATTCAACCGATTTTATTGACTCAAATATAACAAGTACGTAACTAACAAGTGCGGAACAAAGAAATAAATCTATTATTGGTAGTATATCAAATCTTCAAATAGAATTGAAACACGGAACAAGGTTTTATTTTTATTGCTAGCTCTAAAGATTTATTACTGACGAGCCACAGCAATTGCACCTATCAAAGCAACTAAAAGAATTATGGAAATGAGTTCAAATGGAAGAAAAAAATCTGTTGATAAATGAATCCCAATTTGTTGACTATTACTTAGCAAATCTTGCTCTACAATCTGGTTTGATCTTGTAGTCCAAATAATACCATACCATGACGTATCTGGAATAGTAGTAATTAGTGAAACAAAAATACTTGTACAAACTATCGAAGTAACCCCATCCCCAATGGTCCAAAGAGTCAAATCTTTGTAAGATCCTGAACCATTCATAAACATCACAGCAAATACGATTAAAACATTTATAGCTCCCACGTAAATAAGGAGCTGTGCAGCAGCTACAAAATGGGAGTTTGATGAAATATAGAATAAAGATATACAAACAAGAACCAATCCCAACGAAAAGGCAGAATAAATTGGATTGGTAAGTAATACCACTCCTAGACCTCCTAATATAAGACCTGATCCCAGAAAGACTAAAAGAAAATCATGTATTGGTCCAGGTAAATCCATTATATGTAAAATAAGAAATAAATAAATCGAAAATCTTTCATGACCTTATTGACCTGACCAGGAAAAACGTTAAGTTACCCTATTTTTTGATGATACGTTCCTATGAATTCAATTCGAAATTCTAATAAATTCGAATGGATGTGGATTAATGTAGATCCAATTATTGGATCAATCTCATTCTTTCTTTATCCGAAATGGGAGTTGGAACAAGCTATATATTATATATGTCGAAATAATTACGGATAGGTGAATAGATTTTCAAGCCAAACGAAGTTTCTATTCTCATCAACCAAGCAAAAAAATGCATTCTTTCTGTGAGATCAAAACTTAACCCTAGTAATTTTGAATTGTTCTTGAATCGCAGGGTTTATCCATTTTTGATTTGAGGCGAATTCAAAATTGTTCGAATTGTGTAATCCTCAATTACTGGTATTGGTAAACGACCCAAAGCAATTTGATTATAATTCAATTCGTGACGATCATAAGTAGAAAGTTCATATTCTTCAGTCATTGATAAACAATTTGTTGGACAATACTCAACACAATTACCACAAAAAATACAGATCCCAAAATCAATACTATAATTAAGCAATCGTTTCTTTCGAATATCAGTTTCCAATTTCCAATCGACAACTGGTAAATCTATAGGACATACACGAACACATACTTCACAAGCAATGCATTTATCAAATTCAAAGTGGATTCGACCGCGGAAACGCTCTGATGTGATCAATTTTTCATAAGGATATTGAATAGTTACAGGTAAACGATTTGCGTGGGATAAGGTAATCATGAAACTTTGACCAATGTACCTTGCAGCTCGTACTGTTTGTTGACCATAATTCATGAACCCAGTTACCATAGGGAACATACGGTGAATATCTATGAATAATTTTATTATTGTTTCTTTCTCTTGTTTGATACAAGCCGGGAATATGGAATAACATATTTACAGTGAAAGGAGTTGGGAAGAAGTTGTTAATAATAGATTACCTAGCGAAATAGGTAAAAGAAATTTCCATCCAAGATTTAATAATTGGTCCATTCTTAGCCTAGGCAAAGTCCATCTTGTTGTGATAGGAATAAACAGGAACAAATAAGTTTTAGCTAATGTAATAAAAAGACCAAGTGTCATTCCAAAGACTCCACCCATTTTATTTATTTCAAAAAGTTCAGGAACAAATATGTACGGAATAGAAAGATTCCACCCACCCAAGTAAAGAACTGTTACAAAAAATGAAGAAACTAGTAGATTTAGGTAGGAAGCAACATAAAACAAACCGAATTTGATACCTGAATATTCGGTTTGATAACCTGCTACTAATTCTTCTTCCGCTTCTGGTAAATCAAAAGGCAATCTCTCACATTCTGCTAGGGAAGATATTAGAAAAACAATAAACCCTATAGGTTGACGCCACAAATTCCACCCCCAAAAACCATACTTTGACTGTGCCTCAACTATATCAACTGTACTCGAACTGTTAGATAATCATAGTCGGTGATAACATCACTGTTCCCATCGCTATTACAGAACCGTACATGAGATTTTCACCTCATACGGCTCCTCGAGGACCAAAAATAAATCTAAGGACCAGGTCAGGATTATTTATCTTGATATGTTATAGATAGAGTCAAAATCTATCGAAAGGTCCCGAATTAGACCAATGGAATTCTGTCTGCTATAATAAAAAAGCACTTCTGAATTGATCTCAGCCTTTAAGAATTTCAAATTTTATTTTTTGAGTAATAACTTAATCCTTGAATAAAATACTACTTGTATAAATATCCATAGATATTTCAACCCATCATTTTCGATTACGAAAAAAAATTAGACATTACATTCTCTTTTTTTATTAGTCTTTTTTATTGTAATTGCATTCTTTCTACCCTTTTTCATTCCTATTCTTCTTTTTCACAAGGGGATTAAAAAAAAGGGGTAAAGGATTATTTCGTTCCTGATAGTTATTTCTTTAATCGGTGGATAGGAACATACTCTGGATCGGAATCATGGGGAGTACTACCTGATCATTTCTACCAACTTAAAGCCCCAATTAGTATTCCTTTTATGCAGAAATATCCCTTTGGATAATTTACATACTCTCTATTACTAATCCTTTTTGTAACTTGGTGTTTCTAACCATCCACTCATTTTTGCTCAATCGCCCGGTATGGTAATACACGTATTGTATGGTAATACATACAAACGAGAATGAAAACTCCATACAGTTGATCTTGCGAACCCGCTCCAAGCCATGATGCCCAATCAACCAATCTTGGGGTAAACAGTCTCTACTGCTTATATTGACTTTTGCTTAACCCTGGTACATAGGAAATGAGACTCAATCTTTTTACTGCGAACTTATAAGCCGTTTTCTTTCACTCATAGAACTATCTGATTTAGTTCATCAACCCGAATGATGAACAAAAAAATGAAGATATCCATTCAATTCTTTATTAGAAAGAAAGGAAATAGGAAATTTTGTCTCAACGAATCGCACGTAGAGATATTGATAACACACATAGAGTTAATGGTATTTCATAACTAATTGATTGAGCAGCAGCTCGTAAACCACCTAAAAAGGAATATTTATTATTTGATCCATAGCCTGACATAAGAAGTCCAATGGGAGCAATACTTGAAATGGCGATCCATAAAAAAACACCGATATTGAGATCGGCTAGAACAAGGTGATATCCAAAAGGAATTACTGAATAACTTAGTAGAATTGATATGACTGCTATGGATGGTCCGATACTGAATAAACGAGTATCTCCTCTAGATGGAAGAAGGTTTTCTTTGAAAAGCAGTTTTGTCCCATCTGCTAGAGCTTGGAGAATCCCCAAAGGACCGGCGTATTCTGGTCCAATACGTTGTTGTATCCCTGCGGATATTTCTCTTTCTAACCACACAATTACTAGTACACCTATTATGATTCCCAATATAAGAGTCAAAATAGGGATAAGCATCCATATGATCCCATAGACCTCTTTGAATGATTCCAACCTGGAAAAAGAGTTGATATCTTGTACTTCTGTTGTATCAATTATCATTTCAACGATCAACTTCTCCCATAATAATATCTATACTACCTAGTATCGTCATAATATCAGCCAATTTCATTCTTTTAACTAATTGAGGAAGAATTTGCAAATTGATAAAACCCGGCGGGCGTATTTTCCATCGCCAAGGAAAAACACTTTGATCTCCTATCAAAAAAATGCCCAACTCTCCTTTTGGTGCTTCGACTCTCACATAAAGTTCTTGTTTCGACAATTCAAAAGTCGGCGAAGGCTTTTTACTAATGAATCGATATTCAAAACCATTCCATTCGGAATCCCTTACTCGATCAAAGCATCGGCTTTCTAAATTCTCATAGGGCCCTCCTGGAATTCCTTCCAGAGCCTGTTGAATAATTTTGATGGATTCCGTCATTTCACTGATTCGTACTAAATAACGAGCTAATGAATCTCCTTCTTTTTGCCATTGGACTTCCCAATCAAATTCGTCGTAACACTCATAATGATCAACTTTACGAAGATCCCATTGTATTCCGGAAGCGCGTAGCATTGGTCCTGATAAACCCCAATTTATTGCTTCCTCTCCGCTAATAATGCCTACTCCCTCAACTCGTTCTAAAAAAATAGGATTTCGCGTAATAAGTTTTTGATATTCAGCAACCCCTGTTAAAAAATAATCGCAGAAATCCAAACATTTATCTATCCAGCCATGAGGTAGATCAGCAGCTACTCCTCCGATACGAAAATAATTATGCATCATTCTCATACCAGTGGCAGCTTCGAATAGATCATATACTAATTCTCTTTCTTTGAAAATATAGAAGAAAGGGGTCTGTGCACCAATATCCGCCATAAAAGGTCCAAGCCATAACAAATGAGAAGCTATACGACTCAACTCCAACATAATTACTCTGATATAGCTGGCCCTTTTAGGTACTTGAATATTTCCTAACTGCTCTGGTGCATTTACGGTTATTGCTTCTGTGAACATAGTAGCTAAATAATCCCAACGTGTCACATAAGGCAGGTATTGTATAATTGTTCGGTTTTCCGCAATTTTTTCCATTCCTCTGTGTAAATAACCCAATATTGGTTCACAGTCAATAACATCTTCACCATCTAGAGTAATGATGAGTCGAAGAACACCATGCATGGATGGATGGTGAGGCCCCATATTTACTATCATGAGGTCTTTTCTTGCAGCTGGTACATTCATAGGTTTTTCCCCGATTCATTCTTACATGAATTGCTGAAAACTAAAATAAATTCATAAAAATTCAAAATCTAATAAATCAAATAATTAAAGTTCTTCAAATTAGTGAGTTTTTAGCTCCCGAATATCCAACCGACCAATTAATTCTTTATAACGTACTCTATTTTTCTTTGACAAATAAGCCAGTAGGCGTTGACGTTTTCCCAGAATTTGACGCAGACCTCTCTGAGATAAATAGTCTTTTCTGTGCAATTGCAAATGTGAAGTAAGTCTTCGTATCTTATTGGTGAAACTGAATACTTGAAATTCAACAGACCCCCTGTTTTCTTCTTTTTCTTCTTGCGAAAAACCCGAAATGAATGCATTTTTTACCATAAAATGAAACCTCCCCCCCTTTTTATTTTCGTGTTTAAAGATATTAATTTTACTGATCAGAAATAATAATAATGCCAACCACTTTAATCGGGTATAATGAATTTCATTATGGACTCCTAATTTTTAAAATTAGTCAATGGTCAATCCCATTTTTCCCATTTTCAATTTGATTCGTATAGAGATGGATGGCACTCACAAAAGAGAATAAGTTAGACCTAAAAAAAAAAAAAAGAAGATTCTTTTGGTTCATTTATAGATCTAATGGATACGTCATTGAATTGCTCTCATGTAGCAGAATGGAATGTAAGACAACATACGTGTGCATCTGTTTTCTTTCATATACCAGATATGGTACAGGATATATAGGAAAATGTACCATCATTGCATTTTTAATTGTGGATACATATGTATCCTTACCATACTGAAACGACTGCCATTAGTGGTATCAAACCAATAGCGATTCATACAAGCTAAATCTTCTAATCGATAATTGGGCCAAAGAAAGAAGTTTAATTTAATTAATTTAGGTTTATCTATATTAATATCAAGATTATTGCTTTCATCCAAAAACTGACCACAGCTTTTTGCGTTGTTCCCATTGCAAAATACTGGATTTCTAGCCAGCCCATTCCTATTCCGTGAATTAAAACAAATTAGAATTCTAAATTCTCTACGGCGTCTAGGTGATAAAATATTTTCAGGAACAAGCAAATCATAAGGATTGGGGGTGCTCTTTCCAGTTATCTTTTGATGTCTTGCAATAGATTTATCAAAATTATTTTTATCAACATATATTTTTTCTTGGTATCTTTGATTAGTTTGGTGCTTACTCTTATGAACCAATGAAATACTTATGGTTTGATACATAAGAAATTTTCCATCCTTTTTTACAGACAGACGAATCGGTTCGATAATAAATATCCTCTTTTTCATCAATTCTTTAAGAGGTAAATCCTGCTGAATCAGCATTATATCCAGACTCATTTCTCCCCTTTGAATAGAGGATATGGTAATTTCTCTTGGATTTATCAGTCTAAGCAGGAGACAATATATCTTGATATTATTGAAAACTTTTTGATTTAAAGAATCAGTCCATCGGATTTGAAAAAGCAAATATTTTTCTAGGAATAAATCAAGTTCTGCTTCTGTATTGGTTTGGTATTTGGTTCTACGTTTTTTTATGCCTGATCTTGCATAATCTTCTTTAACACCCTTTTCTTGGTTTGAAAGAACGGATCCGCGATTCTTTCGGTTTTGTGTATCTGATCCAAGATCCCCTTTTGTTGGAGCTTCTTTTTCTTTTTTCGTTCGATTCTCTAATTCAATAGATTTTTTTTTATTCGATGATAGGAAGAGATCCCGTTTTTGATTTTCCTTGATGTTTTTATTGGCACTAGCATTTTCATTTCCATTACAATTGAAAAGAAGTAATTTGATTGGTATGACCCCAGGTTTCTTTTTATATAAATTAGAAAGTAAAACCCTTTTTGGTACGAACCCAAATTCTAGTTTCTCAAGTATTTTATAATTATGAGTCTGAGGCTTTTTTTTACTGTTGGTATCGATCCCGGCCTCACTATTGACTTTCTTTCGAAGACAAAAATCGACCATTTTCCAATCAAAATATTTTCTATCCAGATTTTTCTCCATAATAAAATTGGGTCTTAGATAATTTTTGAAAAGGATACCTTCCGGCCCAGCAAAAAATTTGCGTTTATGTGTGTTGTAATTATACGAAATCTCTTGGTTATTGTTTACTTCTAATGGTGCTACATAAATATACGAGTTCATCTTATCTTCATAATTAATGGATTTATATGATAAGAGATCGTATCGATAGTCTTTTTTAAAACTTTCTTTTTTATTTGGTAATGGGTCTACTTTAGAATCATTTTTTTTTTCGTAATAAATAAATTGGTCTTTCTCATATGAATCCCATTTGTTTAAATCTTTATTTTGGTTCACCCAACCTTGATTAACTCTATTTCGCCATTTTTGTGGTACTAATCTAGACCAGCTAACCTGAGATAAATGATATTGAGAATAACCCCTTAACCAGTTTTTCCATTGATTAATTCCAGAATTATGACGTTTCTTATGTTTTAATTCGGAATGATATAGTCCTTGTGTTCCAAAATAATCCTTTATTTTTTTTTTAAGAAAAAGCGATGTTCCACAATATTGAAGAACAGATCTTAAGTTATACAAGTTAATAACTTGGCTTTGTGATAATTGGCAAAATACATATGCTTGTGACAAGGAGGATAAGTTCTGTGAATTCTTATTAAGAGTTCTAATATTAGAAAGTGACTTTATAAAGTGAATTGTATTTTTATTTTTTTTATCAATCCTGTCTTGATTTGCTTCCATCTTGGAAATGTATTTATCCATATTTTTTTTTGTTGATTCAAGAAAAAGTTGTGCATTGATCCGAGGAATATTAATCATACATAAGAGGATATCTATGTATATCCTTTCAATGAAAACTTTTATAAAAATAATAGATTTACGAATTAATCGAGTATTTCCTCTTTTTAACATCTGCCAAAAATGGGTCGGGGATTCTAATCTTTTAGCATCATGACTTTTTTTGTTAGGACTCATACTTTTCTCTGGAGTTAGAACTGCCTTTTGGTTCTCTTTTACAATTTTTCCTATTTGATTTTTGATTAGGTTTGTTCTATCAGTCAGATCTTTCGTTTTTTTTTCTGTCAGTGAATTATTTGTCCAATCCATAGATTTAATTTGACTGGACGATTCATGAATCATACTATTACTGATTATCGAATCTTTTTCTTTTTTAGTTTCACTCGATTCATATACTTTTCTCAACCAAAATGCTAGAATTGGATTTATTTTTGAAAGTTCTCTTATTATTCTTTGTATAAAGAGAATGTTTTGGTTAATCCATGTTTTTGTTTCTTTTGCAACTATTAGAAACCAATTTGCTTTTTCTTTTAAAAATATTAGAACGCGAAAACAAACATTTTGCAATTTTATAATTTTAGTTTCGAGTTCATTAAAAATGGGTTCAAAAAAGGAGAGTCTTTTTCGGGGAGAACCAAAAGGCCGTTCCGCTTCCATTCCCCAAAATGTTAAAAAACAAAAATCATCTTTTTGCTCTTTCTTTTTCATTGGATCGCGATGAGAGAGTTGTAGTTTAGATTCGTGCCAAGGTTTCAGACAGAAAGGAAATAGTATCTTTATTTGAATACCATCTGTTAACCAGTTTTTTGGAAATTCGGTTTCTGATAATTGAACACCATTATAGGTGCATTTAACATACATTTCTTTCTTCCAATCCTTGATATCTTCGGACCACTCGGGAAATTGAAATAATA